TTTATTGGATTTCGAAATTGGGGCCAATCCGATATGATAATAAAAGTCAAAACTAAATAAAGATTCGTTAGAACCTTATAACAAAACAACATTATCTATTTATATCTAGATAGCAAGAATTGTCTATAATAGAAAAAGAATACTTGTTTAGTTCTATATCAAAACAAGATATACAAATTTCCAATAGACCAATAGATTAAATGAAATCTTAAAAAATCCCACGACAATTCGGTATATTATTTTTTCATTAAATCCATGTATATTCTATTTTAGTCGTTTCATTCGCGAGGAGCCGTATGAGGTGAAAATCTCATGTACGGTTCTGTAGTAGAGATGGAATTGAGAAAGAACCATCAACTATAACCCCAAAAGAACCAGATTCCGTAAACAACATAGAGGAAGAATTAAAGGAATATCCTCTCGAGGTAATCATATTTGCTTCGGTAGATATGCTCTTCAGGCACTTGAGCCCACTTGGATCACATCTAGACAAATAGAAGCAGGGCGGCGGGCAATGTCACGAAATGCCCGCCGTGGTGGAAAAATATGGGTACGCATATTTCCAGACAAACCGGTTACAGTAAGACCTACAGAAACACGTATGGGGTCAGGAAAAGGATCTCCCGAATATTGGGTAGCTGTCGTTAAACCAGGTAGAATACTTTATGAAATGGGTGGAGTCACAGAAAATATAGCCAGAAAGGCTATTGCAATAGCAGCATCCAAAATGCCTATACGAACTCAATTCATTATTTCGGCATAATAATTAGAACCAAAGGAAAGAGGTCTTTGGGATGAAAAAAAACAATTGCAATTGTAGGTTTCTTTTTTTTTTTGATACACAATATTTCTTTTTTTTACTTCGCCCTTTGCACTGAAAGAACAGAGAAAAAAAATGATATGATTCAATCTCAAACCCATTTGAATGTAGCCGATAACAGCGGGGCCCGCAAATTGATGTGTATTCGAATCATAGGAACTAGTAATCGACGATATGCTTATATTGGTGACGTTATTGTTGCTGTAATCAAGGAAGCAGTACCAAATACACCTTTAGAAAGATCAGAAGTGATTAGAGCTGTAATTGTACGTACTTGTAAAGAACTCAAACGTAACAACGGTATGATAATACAATATGATGATAATGCTGCGGTTGTCATTGATCAAGAAGGAAATCCAAAAGGAACTCGAATTTTTGGTGCGATCGCCCGGGAATTGAGACAGTTAAATTTCACTAAAATAGTTTCATTAGCACCCGAGGTATTATAAGACGAGATCGTGATATATTTCTAGTATTTGAATGAAATAGATTAATTAATAGATTGATTATGTCTCACGCATATACCTTTTGTAATTATTATAAATATTCTAATAAATTAATAAATATTCGAATTATTTTAGAAATTCTAAATATCAAAATATTTAATAATTCAAAAAGAAAATCAATATTCAATTAGAAATATAAAATAGAAATTTTGATATTATTATATAATATTCTAAATATATAATCTAGAAATCAAATTCTATATCTTAATAAAAAAAAAGATATAAAATAAAAAAATAGCATGTTGATTATATCAAAAGTCAAGGGCAACAATTTTATCATGGGTAAGGACACCATTGCTGACATAATAACCTCTATACGAAATGCTGACATGAATAGAAAAGGGACGGTTCGAATACCATCTACTAACATAACCGAAAACATTGTTACAATACTTTTCCGAGAAGGTTTTATTGAAAACGTGAGAAAACATAGGGAAAGCAAGAAAGATTTTTTAGTTTTAACTCTACGGCATAGAAGAAATAGGAAAGGATCATATAAAACTATTTTGAATTTAAAACGAATCAGTAGACCTGGTCTACGAATCTATTCTAATTATCAACGAATTCCTAGAATTTTAGGAGGGATGGGGATTGTAATTCTTTCTACTTCTCGAGGTATAATGACAGATCGAGAGGCTCGATTAGAAAGAATCGGCGGAGAAATTTTATGTTATATATGGTAATCTTTCTGATATCCGAATTAGATGAGAAACTTACATACATTTTTCATACATTTTTGTGAAAAAAGAGAGAGAAAAAGCGGGTTTCTAATATCACTCCTCATACATTAGGGAATATGGGAAGGGGTTTTAACTGGAATTAGGAATAAAAGAAACAAATGAATTCATGAGGGTTTAATTACTGAATCATTTCCCAATGGTATGTTCCAGGTTTCTTTCTATAATGAAAATACGATTCTAGGTTATGTTTCCGGAAGGATTCGACATAGTTTTATACGTATACTACCGGGAGATAAAGTCAAAATGGAAGTAAGTCGTTTTGATTCAAGCGGAGGGCGTATAATTTATAGACCCCGGAACAAAAATTCGAATGATTAGACTGTTTTTCAACTTCAACATTCTTTTTTTATGGGATACAATTAGAAGTTAAAAATTTCAGGAAACCCTATTTTCTTCCAATAAATAGATTCGGAATTCAGTTAAGGAATGACAAA